ATTAATGAATTCCAAATTCTGGAACAATGAATAAACAGACCCATATAAAACATATGCTATTAATAGTCCAAAAATAGCTATACTTACTGAAAAAATTGCATTTGTAAAAAATTCATACCAATCCACGGAAGAACTCGCATTGGGATGTAAAAGATTTGTCGATGGAGTTAACCATTTTGATAATATATCAAAATATATTATTCCATAATCAAAATGAATTCCTATTGTTCCAACAAACAAAGTAAATAGTACCAAAACAAACAGAGGAAATAGCATAGTATTGTCCGATTCGTGAGGATACATAGAAGTATAAGTGTACTTTTTTTCTAAAGAATATGGTCTTCTTTTTTTTAGATTACTAGATATTTTATATCTATCCTTTGAAAAAAAGAAGACCATATTTTCTATTTTTGATAAAAGAAAATTTCTATCAACTTTTTTTGGAACTTCTTTTCCCCATAGAGATATTGAATGGAACAAGCTATTATTGATGCTACTGTAATTTTTACAATTTATGCGCAAATGCCCATCAAAAGTAAGTAAATACACGCGAAACATATAAAATGCAGTTAATCCTGCTGTAAAACAAGCTATTATTGCAAAAATTGGTGAATACAACCAACTCTCATTAATAATTTCATCTTTGGACCAAAAACAAGCAAGAGGTGGAATACCACAAATAGAAAGTGTACCTAATAAAAAAGTAGTTCTTGTAATTGGAACATATCTTTTTAAACCGCCCATCAGAATCATATTCTGACTTTTATCTGGTGAATATCCAACAACAGGTTCCATTGAATGGATAATGGCTCCGGATCCCAAAAATAATAAAGCTTTAGAATAGGCGTGAGTAAACAAATGGAATAAAGCAGCTCGATAAGAACCTAGACCTAGAGCTAACATAATATAACCCAATTGAGACATTGTAGAATAGGCTAAACTTCTTTTTATATCTGTTTGAGCAAGAGCCAAGGTAGCTCCTAATAGTACTGTTATTACACCTATTACAGAAATAATATTCATTATGTAAGGTATGGATATGAAAAGAGGAAGAAGTCGAGCTACAAGAAAAATTCCCGCTGCTACCATGGTAGCAGCGTGTATAAGAGCCGAGATAGGAGTAGGTCCTTCCATTGCATCAGGTAACCATACATGAAGGGGGAATTGCGCGGATTTAGCAACTGCACCGAGAAATAATAAAAAGGCACACAAAGTAGCAAATGAAGAACTGACCCCATTATTGTGTATCAAGTTGTTAGTTATTTCGAACAAATCCCGAAATTCAAAACTACCAGTTATCCAATAAAAACCTAAGATTCCTAATAATAAACCAAAATCCCCTACACGATTAGTTACAAAAGCTTTTTGACAAGCACTTGCTGCAGTCGGTCGTGTGAACCAAAATCCTATTAATAAATAAGAACACATTCCCACTAGTTCCCAAAAAACATAAATTTTTATCAAATTTGAACTGGTAACTAATCCCAACATAGAAGCATTGAAAAAACTCATATAAGCAAAAAATCTTAAATATCCTTGATCATGGGACATATAATTGTCACTATAAATAAGAACCATGATTCCAACAGTAGTAATTAGTATTGACATAATCGAACTAAGTGGATCGATTAAATATCCGAACTCTAAGGAAAAATCATTATTGATGGTCCAAGACCATAGATATTGATAGATGGAACTTCCATTTATTTCTTGAATAGATAAATTGGCTGAAAATACCATAGCTATACTTAAGAAAAAAATACTAGGAAAAGCCCATATACGACGAATATTTTTTGTTGCTGTCGGAATAAGTAGAAGCCCGAATCCTATTGACATAGTAACTGGAAGTGGAAGAAAAGTTATTATCCATGCATATTGATATGTATGTTCCATAATAAAAAATGAAATTTTTAATCATTCTACTAAAACTGGAATAATACAATATTCCATCCTGGTAATTTATAGGCATATTATATAATATAGTATATTAAGGAAAAATGGTTATACCAAAAGGAATACTTAATTCGAATATAGATAGTACGATCCATACTTTAAATTTAAAATTAAAAAAAAAAAAGAAATAAGGTTATTGTTATCAGGTAATCAAATATCTTAGTTAACAGATTAACTACTAATTGTAATTTCAATTATGGGTATGGCACTCTTACCTTAATCCTTAATCAATTAATAAAAAAAAATTTCCTTCCTTTCTTGTACTTGTATTTTTTTTCTTAGATATACTATATATGTCATAGGGTATGTATACATATGCGTAATTACTATGATCCATATATATATTATATATATATATATATCATATATATGAGCATATATATAATTATATTATTTATATTTTATTTTATGATTAAATTATTTATATTTTAATATTTTATTTTATGATTAAATTATTTATATTTAAAATATATTAATATTAATGTGTATGTTTCCATTTTTTAATTTAAATTTTATTATATGTTTATGTTTTCATAGGTTTTTTTAATATGTTTGAAAAATTAAATGTTTTTTTACTATTTTACTACGGAATAAATATGGATAACGACTAAAAGGAACAATTCATTTTGAACAATACATGTCTTTCACATACAATGATAAAAATAAGTAACCCTTTTTTTGAATGGCAGTCCCCAAAAAACGTACTTCTATGTCAAAAAAACGTATTCGTAAAAATATTTGGAAGAAAAAAGGAAATTTAGCTGCAGTAAAGGCTTTTTCTTTAGCGAAATCGGTTTCTACCGGACGTTCAAAAAGTTTTTTTGTACAACAAACAAATAAAAAAGTCGTGGAATAATCGGAATTGACATATCCCGAAAAACGTCAAGTATTTTAAGTCAAGTATTTTAAAATAAATGATTAACATTAATTAGTGTATTGAATTCCTCAATATCAAACAGGATCGGTTGGAACTAGTTGCTGTGGTATATAAATATCGTATGTGGATGTGATATGTAGAATAAGGATATGTATATTGGGTTTGGGGTTTTTTTGTATCTACTTTTCACAATAGAAATTTTTTTCTATTGTGAAAAGTAGAGTATGATTGTAATAGAAATGCAAATTTTGTTGTTTTATTTGTTATTATGGTTAACTAAAAACCTAATTAATTTGGTAAATCTTACCATTGTAAATCTTACCATTATTATATATATATAATATATATATAATATATATATATTATATTAATTAAATATATTATAAATATATTAAATATAATAAATAATAATGAAAGATATTAATACTTTACTTTGATAATAATAAAATAGTATCTAAATCGTTAGACAATGATAAATTCTTATGATTTAGTAATCAAATTGTTATACATGGAAAATCCTAGTTATTTCATTTTCTTCATTATTCATTAAAATTAAATAATATAATATACATTTTTTTTTTCGTTTTGTTTTATAAACTATATTGAATCCTTAAATCTCGACGATTCAACATAAATTTACTATTATTATTTCAAGTAAGCCGCCATGGTGAAATTGGTAGACACGCTGCTCTTAGGAAGCAGTGCTAGAGCATCTCGGTTCGAGTCCGAGTGGCGGCATCCTATCCTATCAAAAAAATCTTCTAAATCTAAAATAGACACAATGGATCCTATACAATGGCTCCTATAATGTATTCAATTCTCGATTTCAATTCTCTTATGGGACTCCTTTTTATGATATTTACAATTTTAGAACATATATTGACTCATATCTCTTTTTCGATAATTTCAATTGTTATTACGATTTATTTGATGACCTTTTTTGTCCACGAAAGCGTAGGATTGCCTGATTCATCAGAAAAAGGAATGATAGCTACTTTTTTCTCTATAACGGGATTATTGGTTTCTCGTTGGATTTCTTCGGGACATTTTCCCTTAAGTAATTTATACGAGTCATTAATTTTCCTTTCGTGTAGTTTATCCATTATTCATACCATTTACAAGATGGGGAATCATAAAAATTATTTAAACACAATAACTGCATCAAGTACCATTTTCACACAAGGCTTTGCCACGTCGGGTCTTTTAACTGAAATGCACCAATCCGTAATATTAGTACCTGCTCTACAATCTCAGTGGTTAATGATGCACGTAAGTATGATGTTATTAAGCTATGCCGCTCTTTTATGTGGATCATTATTCTCAGTGGCTCTTCTAGTCATTACATTTCGAAAAAACATCAATATTTTTTGTAATGGTAAAGTCAAAAATTTCTTAATTAAGAAATTTATCTTTGGTAAGATTAACTATTGGAATGAAAAAAGAAGTGTTTATAAAAACACTTCTTTTCTTTCATTTCGAAATTATTATAAATATCAATTAACTCGACGTTTGGATTATTTGAGTTATCGTGTCATTAGTTTAGGGTTTACCTTTTTAACCATAGGAATTCTTTGTGGAGCAGTATGGGCTAATGAAGTATGGGGATCGTATTGGAGTTGGGACCCCAAGGAAACTTGGGCATTTATTACTTGGATCATATTCGCAATTTATTTACATACTAGAACTAGTACAAATCAAAGTTTGCAGGGTACAAATTCGGCACTTGTGGCTTCTATGGGATTCCTTATAATTTGGATATGCTATTTTGGAATCAATCTATTAGGGATAGGTCTACATAGTTATGGTTCATTCACATTAACATCTAAAATATTAAATAATTGAATAAACTACATAAAATAACGAGTACATATTAAGAACAAAACATCATCCCATACCCATATTTATATATAAATATATAGTGAAAGTTCTTTCTTTGTGCAAGTTTTTTAGAACCCTTTGAACCATTCCTGGTTCAAAGGGTTCTAAAAAACTCGAAATGTATCTGATTAAAATTTAGATTTTTAATTCATTTAATTCTTTTGTATTGTTCGGCGTTTAAAAGCAGAAAATAAAAAGACAAAAAAAATTAGATTTCCGTATTTTTAATGAAAGACTATCGATAAAAATAATTAGATAGTATAGCTTGTACCCTATCAACTGATAACGAGAGAATGAAATCGGGATAAATACCAGTCCCTAGTATGGGTAAAAAGATACAGATTGAAACAAATAGTTCTCGTGGTCCAGAATCCAAAAAATTAGAATTTGTAACATGAAATAACTTGTATCCATAGAACATCTGACGTAACATAGATAATAAATAAATAGGAGTTAATATCATTCCTATTGCCATTACAAAAGTAATTAGTATTTTTGACATTAAAAGAAATCTTTTACTAGTAATTATTCCAAAAAAAACTAATGATTCTGCAACAAAACCACTCATTCCCGGCAATGCAAGAGAAGCCATTGAAAAACTACTGAACATGGTAAAAAGTTTTGGCATTGGGATCGATACCCCCCCCATTTCGTCGAGATAAACAAGACCCATTCTATCACAAGTCGTTCCCGTCAAGAAAAAAAGTGCAGCACCAATAAATCCATGAGAGAGTATTTGTAAAATAGCACCATTGAGCCCGATTCCGGTTATGGAACCAATTCCTATAATTGTAAAACCCATGTGAGATACAGAAGAATAGGCTATTCTCTTTTTCAAATTCCGTTGACCGAGAGAGGTCGAAGCTGCATAGATTATTTGAATAGTTCCTATTATTACCAACCAGGGGGAAAATATGGAATGAGCGTGGGATAATAATTCCATATTGATTCGAATAAGTCCATATGCTCCCATTTTTAATAAGATTCCAGCTAGAAGCATACATGTACTGTAATGTGCTTCTCCATGGGTATCGGGTAACCAAGTATGTAGAGGTATAATCGGCAATTTGACGGCATAAGCAATAAGGAATCCAAAATATAATATTATTTCCAATGCCACAGGATATGATTGATTAGCTAATTTTCCAAAATCTAATGTAGGTTCATTAGAACCATATAAACCCATACCCAGAACCCCTATTAAAAGAAAAACGGAGCCCCCCGCCGTGTACAAAATAAACTTTGTCGCCGAGTAGAGACGGTTCTTTCCTCCCCACATGGATAAAAGTAAATAAACAGGAATTAATTCTAACTCCCACATCATGAAAAAAAGTAAAAGGTCTCTAGAAGAAAATGGTCCTATTTGACCGCTGTACATTGCTAGCATGAGAAAATAGAACAATTGTGAATTTTTAGTAACCGGCCAAGCTGCTAAAGTAGCTAAACTGGTGATAAATCCTGTCAGTAAAATGGGTCCTATGGAAAGTCCATCGATTCCCAGTCTCCAGTGAAAATCAAAAATATCTATCCATTTAAAATCTTCTTCCAATTGGATTAATGGATCGTCCAATTGGAAATGATGACAGAAAACGTGGGTCATTAAAAGGAGTTCTAACAAGCAAATACCTATAGCATACCACCTGAACATCTTATTTCCTCTATAAGGAAGAAAAAAAATGCAAGAGCCGACGAATATCGGCAAAACAACAAGTATTGTTAGCCAAGGAAAATTATTCGTCATAAAGACAAGATACGTTTTTGACCACAAAAGCCCGTACTTAATAAAATATATTATTCTATTCTGAATACGAGCTTTTGTCGGTGTCGGTAAAGAGGAATCAAATAATTAAAGTGTATTTTTTTGTAACGTATCAATAAGATAGTCCCATGCTGCGAGTTGTTTCATACCATAAATAGACACGGACACTCAAAAAATCCGTTGGACAAGCGGATTCACATCTCTTACAACCTACACAATCCTCGGTTCTTGGTGCGGAAGCAATTTGCTTAGCTTTACATCCGTCCCACGGTATCATTTCCAACACATCCGTAGGGCAAGCTCGTACACATTGAGTACACCCTATACATGTATCATAAATTTTTACTGAATGTGACATTGAATCTATAACAGCCCGGGTTTGAACATCAAAAATTTTCAATCTGGTATAAAAGTAGTAGTTATATTGTAGACACCAGACGAAGCAGTGGTTTACTAAAATTGGAAGAATCAATATTTTTCTAAATCTGCTTACTACTTATAAGAAAAAGCCAAGAGACTTTAATTCTCGTTTCAAAAATTATAATCATACGAGTCGGGTGTGTGAATGAAAATGGTCCAATTGATATTCAAATCAATATATAAATATCTAAAATTAAATTTAGATTATTATAAATTAGTTTAGTATTAATTATACTTTACTAATCGAGTAAAATAGTCAAATTGAAATTCAATAATCAATTTGATATTGAATCAAATTTCATATATATATCATATTTCATATATATATCATATATATATATTATAATGTATATATATATATATTATAATGTATATTGTTATTGTATATTCATAATAATATGAATATATAATTCATATATTATAGTTTCTTAGTTATACTATATATTTTACATGTTATATATACAGGTTATATATATTATATATATAATATTATATATATTATTATTTATATTTTATTTTTATTTCTATAGATTATTCATCTAATTATATTCATCTAATTAATATAGAAATAAAATAACTAATTTTTTAGTATATGATCATGATAATTTTAATTAATTATTCAACAAATTCGATTGGTTGATACGCGTTGATTTTCTGTTTCGATGAATCGACGAAACAATAGCAAGTCCAATAGCAGCTTCTGCAGCTGCAACGGCTATAATAAATATTGAGAAAATGTTCCCTTTTAATTGTCGACTATCAAATATATCAGAAAATGTTACGAGATTAATATTAACCGAATTTAGTATAAGCTCAAGACACATAAGTGCTCTAACCATGTTTCGACTTGTGATCAATCCATAGAGACCAATAGCAAATAAATAGACACTCAAAAAAAGTACATGCTCGAACATCATTGACTAACTCCTTATCAATCTCGATTCATTTCAATATCAACAATTCCAGGGATTCAATTAACTAGAAGTTATAATTACAAAACAAAAGAAAGTAAACAAATTTAACTAAAATTATTAAACCTTTTGATTTTATTATATATTTAATTTTATATTTAAAATTTTTATAACTCTAATTTTTTTTTTATTCTAACTATATTTATTATTGGCGAGCCATAGTAATTACACCTATCAAGGAAACTAAAAGAATTATTGAAATTAGTTCAAAGGGAAGATAAAAATCTGTCGATAAATGAATCCCAATTTGTTGAACAGTACTTATTAGGTCCTGTTCTATAATCTGGTTTGATCTTGTAGTCCAAATAATTCCATACCATGATGTATCTGATATAATAGTAATCAGTGAAAAAAAAATACTTATACAAACCAGTGAAGTGACTCCATCTCCAACGGTACAAAAATATGAATCATTAGAATATTCGGAACCATTCATGAACATTACCGCAAATATAATTAAAACATTTATGGCTCCCACATAAATAAGAAGCTGTGCAGCAGCCACAAAAAAGGAGTTCGATGAAATATAGAATAAAGATATACAAACAAGAACCAACCCCAACGAAAAAGCAGAATAAATAGGATTGGTAAGTAATACAACTCCCATACCCCCTAATAGAAGAACTGATCCCAGAAATGCTACAAGAATATCATGTGTTGGTCCTGGTAAATCCATTATGTATAAAATGTCCACAAAAAAAAAATAAGTCAAATCATGACTTTACTAAATAGTCAAGGAAAAAGGTTTATCCAATTTATGATACCTTCCTTTATCCAATTTATGATACCTTCCTATTGAATTAAATCTTAATATGGATATAATGGATATAACTATATAGAATATATATAATTAGTTATCTATTATATATATAACATATATATATAACTATATTATATATAATAATATAATAATAATAAAAATAAATAATAGATATAATTATTATAATAAATAATAGATATAGATATAATTATTGGACTAATTACACTTACTTTTTTATCCAATATCCAAAATAAAAAACTTTAAATTTAAAATTGTATATTTTGAAATTCTCGCGATAAATAAAATTTATTATTATAATTAGTTTAAATAAAAGAATAATTCTCAAAACAAAAATAAATAATAAATAAATAGTATTATATTTGTAGTTATTGACAAAAAAAGCTTTGATTTTTTATATCAAAAAAATTTTAGTAATTGGTAATCGTTCTTGAATCAAGGGATTTATCTTTATCGATTTTTATTTGAGTTGAATTCATAACTATTTGAATTGTATAATCTCCAATTACTGATATTGGTAACCGACCCAATGCAATTTGATTATAGTTCAATTCGTGACGATCATAAGTAGAAAGTTCATATTCTTCAGTCATTGATAAACAGTTTGTTGGACAATACTCGACACAGTTACCACAAAATATACAGACCCCAAAATCAATACTATAATTAAGTAATTGTTTCTTTTTCATATCTCTTTCCAATCTCCAATCAACAACAGGTAGATCTATTGGGCATACACGAACACATACTTCGCAAGCAATACACTTATCAAATTCAAAGTGAATTCGACCGCGAAAACGTTCTGACGTAATTGATTTTTCATAAGGATATTGAATAGTTACAGGTAAACGATTTGTGTGAGATAAGGTAATTATGAAACTTTGACCAATGTACCTTGTAGCCCGTATTGTTTGTTGACCATAATTCATGAACCCAGTCACCATTGGAAACATATTGTAGATATCCATGAATAAATTGATGTTTCTTTCTCTTGTTTGAAAGGAGTTATGAATCTAGAATATTCTTATCGTATTCTATTATTTAATTTATAGTGAAACAAGTTGAGAAGAAGTTGTCAATAATAGATTACCCAAAGAAATAGGTAAAAGAAATTTCCATCCAAGATTTAATAGCTGGTCCATTCTCATCCTGGGTAAAGTCCATCTTGTTGTGATAGAAATGAATATAAACAAATAAGCTTTAGCTAATGTAACAAGGATACCAATTGTCATTCCAAAGACTTCAGCTATTTTTTTAATTCTGAAAAGTTCAGGAACAGATATATATGGAATAGATAACTTCCACCCACCTAAGTAAAGAATCGTTACAAATAATGAAGAAACTAATAGATTTAGGTACGAAGCAAGATAAAATAAACCAAATCTGATACCTGAATATTCCGTTTGATAACCTGCTACTAATTCTTCTTCCGCTTCTGGTAAATCAAAGGGCAATCTCTCACATTCAGCTAGAGAAGAAATTATGAAAACCATAAATCCTATGGGCTGACGCCACAGATTCCACCCCCCAAAACCATATTTGGACTGTGTTTCAACTATATCAACTGTACTTGAACTATTAGATAATTATAGTCGATAAAAACAGCACTGTTCCCATCGCTATTTCAAAACCGTACATGAGACCTCAGCCTCATACGGCTCCTCTATGGCCACAAATAAATGTAAGGACTGGTTCGGTCTTATCACTTCCTTTTGTTTTAGGGTAGAAAAGAAAAAAAAAAGATCTGTCGGAGAGTCCCAAATTAAACCAATGAAATTCCGTTCGCAAAAATAAGAAAAAAAAAGGCTTCGGAATTCATCTCATCCCTTATAATCAAAGTATATTTTTCTTTGTTTTGTTCGGTAATAATTTAAACTATTTAATCAAATATTCGTTATATGAATATGAATAAAGAATAAAAAAAAATTAATAAAATAATTAGAGGAATTTTTCATAAATTATAAATTAAATAATGATAAGAATTTCATCTATTTGAATGTATATGCATAGAAAAAAGAATAAATAAAGATTTTTTTTATTCATTCAAATATTATATTCCATTTCTTTTATTCCTGTTCTTCTATCTCAGATATCTCATATCTCAGATATCTCATATCTCAGATATCTCAGAGGCGGGTACTTTGAAAAAATAAATAAAGGATTAATTCGTTCTGAATAGTTATTTTTTTTTAATCAGTGAATAGGAGTATTACTCTAGATCGGAATCATAGGAAAATACTGCTTGATCATTTCTACCAATTTAAAGCCTCTATTATGATTCATTTTATGCAGAAATATCTTTTTTTTTTGATACCTTACCTTATATTATCTCCATTACTAATCTTTTGTGTACTTTTGTGTTCCTAATTGTCCACTGATTTTTGATCGATCTACGGCATGTTAATAAATACAAGACAGTAATGAAAACTCCATACAGTCGATCTTTTATACCCGCTTCAAGATATGATGACGAATCTCAATCTTGGGATAACCATTTTACACGGTTTATGTTTACTTCAATTTTATTCTTGTACATATGAAGTGAGATTTTATCTTCTTACTGCAAATTTCTAAGTTGTTTTGTTTCACTCATATAACTATTTAGTTTAACTCATTGACCTGAATCATGAATAAAAAAAAAAATATCCATTCAATTCATTCAACTTTTTTCCTAGAAGTAAAGGAAAGAATATAAATTTTATATTCAACGAATCACACGTAGAGATATTGATAATACACATAGAGTTAATGGTATTTCATAACTAATGGATTGAGCAGCAGCTCGCAGACCACCTGAAAAAGAATATTTATTATTCGATCCATACCCTGACATAAGAAGCCCAATAGGAGCAATACTGGAAATGGCGATCCATAAAGAAACACCTATACTGAGATCGGCTAAAACAAGACGATACCCAAAAGGGATTACTAAATAACTTACTAGAATCGATATGACTACTATAGACGGTCCAATACTAAACAAACGAAGATCTCCTCTAGACGGGAGAAGATCTTCTTTTAAAAGTAGTTTAGTTCCATCTGCCAAAGCTTGAAGAATTCCCAAGGGGCCAGCATATTGAGGCCCAATACGTTGTTGTAGCGCTGCAGATATTTCTCTTTCCAACCACACAATTACTAGTACCCCTATTGTAATTCCCAATATAAGGATTAAAATGGGTACAAAAGTCCATATGAGCCCATGGACCTCCTTTAAGGATTCCGATGTAGAAAAAGAATTGATAGTTTGTACTTCTGTCGTATCAATTATCATTTCAACGATCAACTTCTCCCATAATGATATCTATACTACCTAGTATCGTCATGATATCAGCCAATTTCATTCTTTTAACTAGTTGAGGAAGAATTTGCAAATTTATGAAGCCGGGTGGACGAATTTTCCATCTCCAAGGGAAAATACTATTGTCTCCTATCAAATAAATTCCTAATTCCCCCTTTGGGGCTTCCACTCTTACGTAAAGTTCTTGTTTCGACAATTCAAAATTGGGTGAAGGTTTTTTACTAATAAATCTATATTCAAAATCATTCCATTCGGAATTTTTTGCTCTACCAAAGCGCCGGACTTCTAAATTTTCATAGGGTCCGCCAGGAATTCCTTCTAGGGCCTGTTGAATTATTTTTATGGATTCTCTCGTTTCACCCATTCGTACTAAATAACGAGCTAATGAATCTCCTTCTTTTTGCCATTGGACTTCCCAATCGAATTCATTGTAACACTCATAATTATCAATTTTACGAAGATCCCATTGTATTCCAGAAGCTCGTAACATTGGTCCCGATAAACCCCAGTTTATCGCTTCCTCCCCACCAATAATGCCCACTCCTTCGACTCGCTCCAAAAAAATAGGATTTTGCGTAATAAGTTTTTGATATTCAAGAATCCCTGTTAAAAAATAATCACAAAAATCTAAACATTTATCTATCCAGCCGTAAGGTAGATCGGCTGCTACGCCTCCGATGCGGAAATAATTATGCATCATTCGCATACCTGTGGCAGCTTCGAATAAATCATATATCAATTCCCTCTCTCTAAAAATATAAAAAAAGGGAGTCTGTGCACCGATATCCGCCATAAAAGGTCCAAGCCATAACAAATGAGAAGCTATACGACTCAGCTCCAGCATAATTACTCTGATATAGCTAGCCCTTTTAGGTACTTGAACATTTTCCAGTTGTTCTGGTGCATTTACCGTTATTGCCTCTGTGAACATAGTAGCTAAATAATCCCAACGTGTTACATAAGGCAAATATTGTATGATTGTTCGGTTTTCCGCTATTTTTTCCATACCCCTGTGTAAATAACCCAATATTGGTTCACAGTCAATAACATCCTCACCATCGAGAGTAACAATTAGTCGAAGAACACCATGCATTGATGGGTGGTGAGGACCCATATTAACGATCATGAAATCTTTTTTTTTAGCCGGTACAGTCATACCTTTTCTTCCTTAATTCATTATTTCACGAATTCCTCAAAAAGTAGATTCGTCCAAATGTAAAATCTAATAATTACTAATTCAAAAATCCAAACAATGAAATTAACCATTTTTGGGTTCTCGAATATCCAATTCATTAATTAATTTCTTATAATGCACTCCATTTTTCTTTGACAAATAGGCCAGCATACGTCGACGTTTTCCCAGAATTTTTTGTAGACCTCTTTTTGATAAAAAATCTTTTTTGTGCAATTCCAAATGTGAAGTAAGTCTTCGTATCTTATTTGTGAAACTTAATACTTGAAATTCAACAGAACCTCTGTTTTCTTCTTTTTCTTCTTGTGAAATAAGTGAAATGAATGAATTTTTTACCATAAAAAACTTTTTTTTTTCCACGGATTTTTCCGATTAGGAAAAAGAAAATAATATATATTATTTTTATTATTATTATAATAATAATTATGTTATTTCCATTTTTTTTTTTTATTTAATCTAGTACACACAAAAATGAAAATTTATTCATTTCCAAATAGTTTTTTTTATTTGATTCTATCCAAATCCAATTGAAAATTGGATTTGGATAGAAAAGGATAATACATTTACACATTATACCAAAGAGAATCTTTTTTTGCACCTAAAAAGATTCTGTGAATTTCTTTCTAGATTGAATTAATACACAAGTAAATACATATTATGTATGTACCAAAGTAGCAAAGTATAACATATATCCTTCACTTTTCATCTACGTAAAATGGCATGTGAATATTGACATGTGACATAAAATATATCAAATATACTATAAATAGATAATTAGATAATTCTAAATCGTGTATACATGTGTATCCTTGACATACTGAAATTACTACCATTATTGGTATCAAACCAATAGCGATTCATACAAGCTAAATCTTCTAATCGGTAATTGGGCCAAAGAAACAATTTATATTTTATATTTGAATCTATATTAAGATTAAGACCTTTGTCTTCATTCAGAAATTGTGTGGAGTTTCTTATATTGTTTTCATTGTAAAATATTTGATTTCTATTCACAACATCCCAATTAGGAGAGTTGAAACAAATTAGAATTCTCAATTCTCTACGACGTCTAGGAGATAGAATATTTTCAGGAACAAGGAGATCATAATAATTTGGATTCCCATTCACAAGCATATTTCCATGTTGTTCAGTAGATTTCTTAAAATTATTCTTATTGACATATTTTTTTTTTTTGTATTTTATATTTATTTGGTGATTACTCTTTTTGCCATCGATCAATGAAATACTTATGGTTTGATACATAATTAATTTTCCACCCGTTATAAAAGCTAGACGAGTTGATTCGATAATCAATATTCCTTTTTTTAAAAAGTCTGTAAGAGTTAGATTGTCCTTATTAAGGATTGCATCTAGATCCATCTCTTTTCTTCGAATTAAGGCTAGAGCTATAGAACTTGGATCCATCAATCTAAGTAAGAAACAATATGCCTTGATATTTTTTGTCATTTTATGATTAACGAAGTTGTTCCATCTTAATTGAACAATTAAATATTTATTTAGGAATAAATCTAGTTCTGATTCCTTGCTTTTCTTGCATCGTTTTTTCTTTTTACTTTCAGATCTCGCATAATCCTTTTGAAGAGGCTTTTTTTTGTTTTGTTTGCTTGGATCTGACACAAGATTTGTCTTTTTGTCGTTTTTTTCTTGGTTTTTTAATTTTATTAAAATAGAATCTTTGACATTTTTATTTTGACTAATTTTTTTTTTTTCATCTAAATTCTGATTGGAAAGAAGTAATTGGATTGGGATGATCCACGGTTTAATCTTATATGCCTTATATGTATCAAAAGGAAATCTGAATTTTGGGAAGAACCAAAGTTTCAGATTTAATTTTTTTTTTTTACAAAAAACTCTTTCCCTTTTTCGATTCATTCCCATCCAATCAAAAAAGTTTTTTTGATTGGAGTTGTTTTTTTTGTATAGATTTGTTTCTTTTTCTTGATGTTTTGAAAGAAAAAAAAGATTTTTTTTTTTCAATTTTTTTATATTAATATTTATTTTTTTAGTCTTATCATTTTTTTCAAGTTTGGCACCGATATGTACATTTGTAAAGTTGATAATATCGATATCGTTTACATCAATAGTGTTTTTCGGGTAAAAATGTAGAATTCTACAATCAAAATATTTCCTATTCAGATTTTTATGCTTATTAAAAACATAATTTTTTTCTATGGAATTGATAATTCCATAAAACAATTCGGGTTTCTGTATGTTGAAATTATATGGAATTTTTTGGTTCCTTTTTAGTTGTAATTTTGGTTTATGTTTATAAATAGAGGAATCTTTACTATCCCCATAATATATATATTTATGTGATAAAAGATCATATACATATTGCTTTTTTAATTTTTCTTTTTGATTCGGCCATAAATACACTGTATAGAAATTTTCTTTTTTGTAATGAATTGATCGGTCTTTTTCTTTTTTATATGAATATGAAGAAAATTTAATTGATTCTTTATTGTGAATCGTACAATTTTTATTGATTTTTTTTCGCCATTTTTTCGCTACTAATACTAATCGAGACCATTTGCTCTGAGATAAATTGTATGCATAATTACCCTTTAACCAGTTTTTCCATTCATTCATTCCAGGCTTCTTTATTTTCTTATACTTATACCTTGATTTGGAGTTAAATATTCCTCGGGTTATAGAATAATACTTTATCTTGTCCTTAATAAAAGGATAGGTACCGCGAAGTACAGATCTAAAGTGATGGTTGTTAAGTAATTGGGTTTGTGATATTTTGTAAAATACATATGCTTGGGACAAGGAAGATAAATCGTAATAAGTATTTGAATTATTACTAGGATTAGAAAAGTCCTTTTCTTTTTCTATAGTCGAAATAAAGTTCATTGTATGTTGATCTGTTTCATCAATTCCTTCTTGATTTCTTTCATCGTTGTAAATGGATTCATTGATCATTTTTTTTGTTGAAAGTTGTGCATTGACCTTCGAAATGCTAACCATACATAGCAGGATATCCATGTATATTTTTTCAATGAAAGATTTCATAAAATAATGTGATTTGCATATTAATCGAGTATTTATTCTTTTGAATATCCGCCAAATATCTTTCTTTAATTCTGGTCTTTTATCATCATAGGCTGGAACTTTTTTTTTCTTTTCTTTTGCGATTTCTTCTATTTGATTCCTGATTATGATTGTCTTATCAGCAAGATCTTTCATTTCATTTTCTATGAATAAAAAATTTGTCCAATTCATAGATTGAATTTGCATGGTCGATTCAGGAATAATCTTATTATTATCTTTTGAATCTTTTGCATTTTCATTTGGTTCATATACTTTCACCTTCTTGAATTCAAATAAATAAATTGGGTTTACTTTTTCAAGTTTATTCATTATTCGTTTTAGAACTGGAAAAATTTTTATAACCCATGGTTTTGAAACTTTTACTTTTAGAGGTAGAAAATAATTCTTTTTCACTTTTCGAATATTTTTTTTTAGTTCTTTATATATGGGTTCAAAAAAAGAAGGTAGGGTTCGGGCAGGACCAAAAGGAAGTTCTGTTTCCGTTCCCCAAACTGTTAAAAAACTAGAATTTTCTTGTTTTACTTTTTTTTTCATTGGATCTCCATGATGAGATCGTAGTTTAGATCTTCGCCAAGGTTTTAAACGGAAAGGAAATAGAATTTTTACCTGAAGACCATCTGTTAACCAATCTTGAGGAAATTCTGTTTCTGATAGTGGAATACCATTATACGTACATTTAACATGCATTTCACTCTTCCAGTCCTTAAAATCCTCATACCACTCGGGGTATTGGAATAATAACATACGTCCAACATTTTTAGCTATTATCAATGAAGGCAATATAATGTTTTTTCTAAGAAAAGCGTGGATCAGGAGTATCAAACTTCTTATTGCTTGAGCAAATATAACGCTATCCCAAATTTCTGCTATTGCCATTCGTTCATTTTCTTCTTCTCTCTTCTTCTCGTTTTCATCGAGAGCCTTCAGAGTTTTCTTCATCTTTTCTTTCTCAAAATCGTCAATTTTGAATTCCGTTTTTGGTTTTTTCTTCACAAAATTCCTAAAAATAGACTTAATATTTTGATCGATCTTGTTTAAAAGAGAAAAAAAAAATATGTTTTCTACTCGATCAAAAAAAAGCGGAGAATTTACATATGCTTGGAATGTGTTCCAAATAACTGTTTTACGTCTTTGAGCGCGTAAGGATCCTTTGATTAGACCTCGACGAAAATCAGGTTGTTGTGAGTAACGTATCAAAGCCAACTCGTTTATTTCATCATCGTTAGTCTCGGGATTCACGCTGTAGTCAGTATAAATCACCACTCGTCTGGCTTTTCTTGTACGAATTTCCTGATCTTG